TTAAAAATAAGCTAAATATAAGCTTTTGGGTTCATACCTCAAATATAAAGGATCACCTTTTTTTTAAAAATAAAGTGCCTGATTAAAGGATTATTCTGATAGGATAAATTAAGTAGAAATTCTACCTTTATTATATTTTATAGAATTAAACTATATCTAATAATATCAAAAATTATTGTGCATCATACACTAAAATATAATTTAATTATAATATGAAATTTTTAATTTCTTTAATTGCAGTTGTAATATTTTTTATTTATTTTTTATTTAATTCAAATAAAATATTTTTTTTATTTATTTTAATTTTTAGAACTATAATTTCTATTTCATCAAATTCTTGATTTGGTTGTTGAGTTGGGTTAGAAATTAATCTAATAAGATTTATCCCCCTAATTTCTAATTCTAATAATCTTTTATCTTCAGAAGCCTCATTAAAATATTTTTTAACTCAATCTATTGCATCTATAAATTTTTTATTTTCAATTTTAATTAAAATAATTTTAATAAATAATTTTGAAATAAATAATTTTATTTCAATTATAATTAATTCCTCATTATTAATAAAAATAGGTTCAGCCCCATTCCATTTTTGATTTCCTAATATTTCTGAAGGATTATCATGATTTAATAATTTTATTTTAATAATTTGACAAAAAATTACCCCATTAATTTTATTTTCTTATTATATTAATTTAAATTTCTCTTATTTTATTATTATCATAAATGTAATAATTGGAGCTATTGGTGGTTTAAATCAAACTTCTTTACGAAAATTAATAGCATTTTCTTCAATTAATAATCTTGGATGAATAATTTTTTCAATTATAATTAGAGAAAACCTATGAATTTTTTATTTTATTATATATTCATTTTTAATTAGAATTATATTTTTTTTATTTTATATTTTAAATATATTTTTTATTAATCAATTATTTATTAATAATATAAATTTTATAATTAAAATAAATTTATTAATTAATTTTTTATCTTTAGGAGGACTCCCCCCTTTTATTGGATTTTTACCAAAATGAATTATTATTAATTCTTTAATAATAAACAATTTTTATTTATTAACATTTATTATAGTAATAAGAAGATTAATTACTATTTATTTTTATATTCGAATTATTTATTCATCATTTATATTTAATTATTTTAAAATAAAATGATTTAAAATTTTTTTAAAAAATAATTTTATAATATTAATTAATTTATTTTCATTTATTTCTATTACAGGAATAATTCTTAGAACCTTTATTTTTATCTAAGGTTTTAAGTTAAAATAAACTAATAATCTTCAAAATTATTTATAAAGAAATACTCTTTAAGCCTTAGTAAATAATTTACCCCTTAAAATTTGCAATTTTATATCATTATTGAATATAAGACTTAATAAAAGAGAATATTTCTCGTAAATAAATTTACAATTTATCGCTTATTTTAATCCTCAGCCATTTTATTTTAGCGAAAATGACTTTACTCAACAAATCATAAAGATATTGGTACATTATATTTTATTTTTGGAATTTGAGCAGGAATAGTAGGAACTTCTTTAAGATTATTAATTCGAGCAGAATTAGGAAATCCAGGATCATTAATTGGAGATGATCAAATTTATAATACAATCGTAACAGCTCATGCATTTATTATAATTTTTTTTATAGTTATACCTATTATAATTGGAGGATTTGGAAATTGATTAGTACCTTTAATATTAGGAGCTCCTGATATAGCTTTCCCCCGTATAAATAATATAAGATTTTGACTTCTGCCCCCTTCATTAATATTATTAATTTCTAGAAGTATTGTAGAAAATGGGGCTGGAACAGGATGAACAGTTTATCCACCTTTATCATCTAATATTGCTCATAGAGGTAGATCTGTTGATTTAGCTATTTTTTCTTTACATCTTGCTGGGATTTCATCTATTTTAGGAGCAATTAATTTTATTACTACAATTATTAATATACGAATTAATAATATATCATTTGATCAAATACCATTATTTGTTTGAGCTGTAGGAATTACAGCATTTTTATTATTATTATCTTTACCTGTATTAGCAGGAGCAATTACAATATTATTAACTGATCGTAATTTAAATACATCATTTTTTGACCCTGCAGGAGGAGGAGATCCTATTTTATATCAACATTTATTTTGATTTTTTGGTCATCCTGAAGTTTATATTCTTATTTTACCAGGATTTGGTATAATTTCTCATATTATTTCTCAAGAAAGTACTAAAAAAGAAACATTTGGATGTTTAGGAATAATTTATGCTATAATAGCAATTGGTTTATTAGGTTTTATTGTTTGAGCTCACCATATATTTACCATTGGAATAGATATTGATACACGAGCTTATTTTACATCTGCAACTATAATTATTGCAGTACCTACAGGAATTAAAATTTTTAGATGATTAGCAACTCTTCATGGAACACAAATTAATTATAATCCTTCAATTTTATGAAGATTAGGATTTGTTTTTTTATTTACTGTAGGAGGATTAACAGGAGTAATTTTAGCAAATTCATCAATTGATATTACTCTTCATGATACTTATTATGTAGTAGCTCATTTCCATTATGTTCTTTCTATAGGAGCAGTATTTGCTATTATAGGAGGATTTATTCATTGATATCCATTATTTTTAGGTTTAACATTAAATCCATATTTATTAAAAATTCAATTTTTTATCATATTTTTAGGAGTTAATTTAACTTTTTTTCCCCAACATTTTTTAGGTTTAGCAGGAATACCTCGACGATATTCTGATTATCCTGATTCTTATATTTCTTGAAATTTAATTTCATCATTAGGATCATACATCTCTCTTTTAGCTATTATAATAATTTTAATTATTATTTGAGAATCAATAATTTTTCAACGAATTACTTTATTCCCTTTAAATATACCTTCATCAATTGAATGATATCAAAATCTTCCACCAGCTGAACATTCTTATAATGAATTACCAATTTTAAGAAATTTCTAATATGGCAGATTATATGTAATGGATTTAAACCCCATTTATAAAGGATATCCTTTTTTTAGAAATGGCAACTTGATCTAATTTTAATTTACAAAATGGAGCATCACCATTAATAGAACAAATTATTTTCTTTCATGATCATACTTTAATTATTTTAATCATAATTACCATTTTAGTAGGTTACTTAATATTAAATTTATTTTTTAATAAATATATTAACCGATTTTTATTAGAAGGTCAATTAATTGAAATAATTTGAACTATTCTTCCTGCTATTACATTAATTTTTATTGCTTTACCATCTTTACGACTACTTTATTTATTAGACGAACTTAATAATCCTTTAATTACATTAAAATCAATTGGTCATCAATGATATTGAAGATATGAATATTCAGATTTCCATAATATTGAATTTGATTCATATATAATTCCATCAAATGAATTAATAAATAATAATTTTCGATTATTAGATGTAGATAATCGAATTATTTTACCTATAAATAATCAAATTCGTATTATAGTTACTGCTACAGATGTTATTCATTCATGAACTATCCCTTCTTTAGGAGTTAAAGTAGATGCTAATCCAGGTCGATTAAATCAAACAAATTTTTTTATTAATCGACCTGGAATTTTTTTTGGTCAATGTTCTGAAATTTGTGGTGCAAATCATAGATTTATACCTATTGTAATTGAAAGAATTTCAATTAAAAATTTTATTAATTGAATTAATAATTATTCTTCATTAGATGACTGAAAGCAAGTACTGGTCTCTTAAACCATTTTATAGTAAATTAGCAATTACTTCTAATGAATAAAGAATTAGTTAAATTTATAACATAAATATGTCAAATTTAAATTATTATATTAAATAATATTCTTTTATTCCACAAATAATACCTATTAATTGAATTATATCACTTTTTATTTTTATTTGTATTTTTATTATATTTAATATTATAAATTATTATATTTATTCTCCTAAATTTTATTTTAATAAAAATAAAATAATACATATAAAAAATAACTTCATTTGAAAATGATAAGAAATTTATTTTCAATCTTTGATCCATCAACTAACTTATTTAACTTATCAATTAATTGAATAAGAACTATATTAGGATTAATATTTTTACCTTATTCATTCTGATTAATTCCTAATCGTCATTTTATAATTTGAAATTTCATTTTAAATAAATTACATAATGAATTTAAAACTTTATTAAAAAATAATTATTTTAAAGGATCTACTTTTATTTTTATTTCAATATTTTCATTTGTATTATTTAATAATTTTTTAGGATTATTCCCATATATTTTTACTAGAACAAGTCATTTAACTTTAACATTATCTATTTCTCTACCATTATGATTAAGATTTATAATATATGGATGAATTAATAATTATCAACATATATTTATTCATATAATTCCTCAAGGAACTCCTAATATTTTAATACCATTTATAGTATTAATTGAAACTATTAGAAATATCATTCGACCTGGAACATTAGCTGTTCGATTAACTGCTAATATAATTGCAGGTCATTTATTAATAACTTTATTAAGAAGAACAGGATCTAATTTATCATATTTTTTTATTTTTATATTAATTATTATTCAAATTATATTATTAATTTTAGAATCAGCAGTTGCTATTATTCAATCTTATGTAATCGCTATTTTAAGAACATTATATTCTAGAGAAGTTAATTAATGAAAAATAACTTTAACTATCACCCCTATCATTTAGTTGATTATAGACCTTGACCTTTAACAGGAGCAATTGGAGTGTTAACTTTAGTAACTGGAATAATAAAATGATTCCATAATTTCAATATAAATTTATTAATTTTAGGTTATATAATTACAATTTTAACTATATTTCAATGATGACGAGATATTTCACGAGAAGGAACATTCCAAGGTAAACATACAATCTTAGTAACAAAAGGACTTCGATGAGGAATAATTTTATTTATTGTTTCTGAAATTTTTTTTTTTGTTTCTTTTTTTTGAGCTTTTTTTCATAGAAGATTATCACCTAATATTGAAATTGGAGCTATATGACCTCCAATAAGAATTTATCCATTTAATCCATTTCAAATTCCTTTATTAAATACAATTATTTTAATTAGATCAGGAGTTACAGTAACTTGAACTCATCATGCTATTATAGAAAATAATTATACTCAATCTATTCAAAGATTATTATTAACTATTATTTTAGGAATTTACTTTACTATCTTACAAGCTTATGAATATATAGAAGCTCCATTTTGTATTGCAGATAGAATTTATGGATCTACATTTTTTATAGCAACAGGATTTCATGGTCTTCATGTAATTATTGGAACTATTTTCTTAACAGTATGTTTTATTCGACAATTAAATAAACACTTTTCAATAAACCACCATTTTGGATTTGAAGCAGCAGCTTGATATTGACATTTCGTAGATGTTGTTTGATTATTCCTTTACATTTCAATTTATTGATGAGGAAATTAATTATTTATATAATATATTTAGTATATTTGATTTCCAATCAAAAAGTTTAATTTATTTTTAATATAAATAATCATTTTAATAATAAATATTTTATTTTTAATTTTAATTATTTCTAATATTTTAATATTATTATCAATTATCTTATCAAAAAAATCATTTATAGATCGAGAAAAATGCTCACCATTTGAATGTGGATTTGATCCTAAATCAATAGCTCGAATTCCTTTTTCATTACATTTTTTTTTAATTGCAATAATTTTTCTTATTTTTGATGTTGAAATTGCTTTAATTTTCCCAATTATCTTAACATATAAAATAGTTAATTTTTTAACATGAACAAAAATTAGATTTTTTTTTATTTTTATTTTATTAATAGGATTATATCATGAATGAAATCAAAATATATTAAATTGAACAAATTAATTTAGGATTATAGTTTATATAAAACATTTGATTTGCATTCAAATAATATTGATTTATCAATTTATCTTAAATAAGAAGCAAAATTTTGCATTTAATTTCGACTTAAAATTTAGAGTATTTTAATACTCCTTATTTAATTAATTGAAACCAAATAGAGGTATATCACTGTTAATGATAAAATTGAATAATTATTCCAATTAAAGAAATATAAAGATTAAAATTAAGCTGCTAACTTAATTTTTAGTGGTTAAATTCCATTAATATTTCTTTTATTTATATAGTTTAAATAAAACATTACATTTTCATTGTAAAAATAAAATAATCTAATTTTTATAAATATTTAAAGATTTAATAATCTCCTTAATATCTTCAATATTATACTCTATATAAGCTATTTAAATAATTATTAATAATTAATAAATATATAATAATTATTATCCATAAAACAAATCTAAATAAATAAATTTTTAAATTATTTATTTGAAAAATATTATAAAAAATAGAATATTTTTTTAAAATAATTATAAAACCTTTACCACTATATATTTCTCTTCATCCTATATCAACCAATTTTAATAAATTTTGACCAAAACTTAAAAAATAATATCTTAAACCATAAGTAGATAATCTTGGTATAAATCATATTAAACACAAAAAATTTCTTAAATTATAAGTTATAATAAACTTATTTACTCTATAAATTTTTATATTTCTAATTATAAATCCTATTAAACCCCCTAAAACTCTAACATAAATTACTATTATTTTCAAATTAATAGGTAAATAAATAATATAAGGATAATAAAAAATTATTCATCTTAATAAACCTCCTCTAATAACACTTATAAATAATAATATAAATATTCTATTTAATATAATATAATCTTCATCATATAAATTATAAATTCTTAATAAATTAAAATCATTAATTATTATATATATTAATAAACGAATAGTATAAAATATAGTTAACCCTGTAGAAATATAATAAAAAAAAAATACAAATATATTTAAATTTCTAAAACTTACTATTTCTAAAATTAAATCTTTTGAATAAAATCCAGCTAAAAAAGGAATTCCACATAAAGCTATATTAGAAATATTTAAACATAATGAAGTTAAAGGAAGATATAATCTAATTCCCCCTATATAACGAATATCTTGAATATCATTTATTATATGAATAATTACTCCAGCACATATAAATAATAAAGCCTTAAATATAGCATGAGTTAATAAATGAAAAAAAGCTAAATCAGGAAAACCTATTCTTAAAATTCTTATTATTAAACCTAATTGTCTTAATGTAGATAAAGCAATAATTTTTTTTAAATCAAATTCATAATTAGCAGAAATCCCAGCTATAAATATTGTTAATATTCCTAATAATAATAAAATTTTAATAAAAAAAGTATTTAAAATTAATATATTAAAACGAATTAATAAATAAATCCCAGCAGTAACTAAAGTAGAAGAATGAACTAATGCTGAAACTGGAGTAGGAGCTGCTATAGCCGCTGGTAATCAAGATCTAAATGGAATTTGAGCTCTCTTAGTTATAGCAGCTATAATAATTATAAATCTAATAATTCTTATAATTAAATCATTTTTTATAAAATTAAGATAAAAAATATAATTTCAACTACCATAATTTAATATTCAAGAAATTACTATTAAAATTAATACATCTCCAATCCGATTAGATAAAGCAGTTAATATTCCTGCATTATAAGATTTTAAATTTTGATAATAAATAACTAAACAATATGAAACTAACCCTAAACCATCTCATCCTAATAAAATTCTAATAATATTAGGACTAATAATTAATAAAACTATTGAAAATACAAATAATAAAACTAAAATAATAAATCGAACTAAATTTAAATCAGATATTATATATCTTTTTCTATAATAAATTACAACAGAAGAAATTAATAAAACAAATATTATAAATAATAAAGATATCCAATCAATTAAAATAGACATAACAATTCTAACAGAATTAAATGAAATCAATTCTCACTCAAAAAAAATAATTAAATTATTTATAATAAAATATATTATAAAAAAAAAATTTATTATTCTAAAAAAAAATAAAAAACAAAATATTAAAAAACAAATATTTTTATTAATAATTTAAAATGAAATTAATTCATATTTTTGACACCACAAATCAATATTTTTATTAAATTATTTAAATTTAATTAATTATAAAATATTCAACTTTTAAAATTATAATATTTAAAGGTAATCAATGTAATATTAATAATAAATATTCTCGAGATACACCTCTATAAAATCTATATATACCTTGATAAATTTTACCATGTTGAACATAAGAATATAAATATAATCTATAACCAGCACTAAAAAAAGAAATTAATATTAATATAATTATTGATAATCAAGATCAACTTACTAAACTATTAATTAAACTAATTTCCCCTAATAAATTTAATGAGGGGGGAGCTGATATATTAGAAGATATTAATAAAAATCACCATAATCTTATAGAAGGTATAAAATTTATTATTCCTTTATTAATAAATAATCTTCGACTATGTAATCGCTCATAATTAATATTAGCAAGACAAAATATACCAGAAGAACATAACCCATGACCAATTATTATAATATAAGAACCAAAATAACCTCAATAATTTATAATTATAATTCCTCTAATTACAATTCTTATATGGGAGACAGAAGAATAAGCAATTAAAGATTTAATATCAATTTGACAAAAACATTTTAATCTAATATATACACCCCCTATTAATCTAATAATTAATCAAATATAATTAAATTTTATATTAATTTGCTGTAAAAAAATTAATACTCGTAATAATCCATATCCCCCCAATTTTAATATAATACCAGCTAAAATTATAGAACCAGATACTGGAGCCTCTACATGTGCTTTAGGTAATCATAAATGAACAAAATATATAGGTATTTTTACTAAAAAAGCTAAAATTATACTAATATACAATAAAATAAAATTTATATTAAAAAATTTTAAAAAATAAATTATTATTCTATTAACTTCATTATATATATAAAATAAGCCTATTAATAATGGTAATGAAGCAAATAAAGTATAAAATATTAAATATATTCCAGCTTGAATTCGTTCAGGTTGATATCCTCAACCAATAATTAATAATAAAGTAGGAATTAATCTTCCCTCAAAAAATAAATAAAATAAAAATAAATTTATTACTCTAAAAGTTAAAAATAATAAAATTAATAAAAGTATAATATTTAATAAAAAAAAATTTACATAATAATTTACTTTAAATAAATTTTCTCTAGATATAATTATAAGTAAACAAATTCAAATTCTTAATAAAATTAAACCAAAAGAAATAAAATCACAAAAAAATATATAACTTAAATTATTTATTAAAAAACTTAAAGATAAATTTATAAATAAAAATAATAATAATAATAAAAATATTTGAACCAATCAAAATATATCAACCATAAAACATAAAGGTATTATAAAAATTATATAAAATAAAAATTTTATCATTTATAATAAATTAAATCTTTGAAAATAATCATTACCATGTGTTCGAATTATAGATACTAAAATTGATAATCCTAAAGAACCTTCACAAACAGAAAAAACTAAAAATACTATTAATATATATATATTATAATTAATTAATATTAAATATATTAATAAAAAAAAAAAAATTCTTAAAACTATAAACTCTAATCTTAATAAAACAATTAATAAATGTTTATTTTTAGATACAAAAATTAAATTACCAATAAAAAATATTAAAATAAAAACAATTCATATATTTATAATTATCATTTAATAATTCATTTAATATTTGTTTTTATAGTTTAATTTAAAACATTGGTCTTGTAAATCAAAATTAAGAATTTTCTTTAAAAACTCAAAAAAAAAGGTATTTCCTTTATCAATAATCTCCAAAATTATTATTTTTATAAACTATTTTTTGAATGATAAAAATATTTATTTCTATAATTATAATTATATTATCTTTTTTAATATATTTTTTAAATCATCCTTTATCAATAGGATTAATAATTTTAATTCAAACTATATTAACATGTATACTATCTGGAATAATAATTAAAACATATTGATTTTCTTATATCTTATTTTTAACATTTTTAGGAGGATTATTAGTTTTATTTATTTATGTTTCAAGAATTGCATCAAATGAATTATTTAATTTATCTAATAATATAAAAATTATTATTATCATACTTTCTATTTTATTAATTATTAGTCAAATTATATTTTTAAAAAATTTAAATTGAATAAATTTAAATAATAATTCAGAAATAGATAAATTTTTTAATATATTTTGATTTAATAATGAAAATAAAATTAATTTAAATAAACTTTATAATAATGAATCATCATTATTAATATTCTTATTAATTATTTATTTGTTTATTACTTTAATTGCAGTTGTAAAAATTACTAATATTTTTTATGGTCCTTTACGAACTTCAAATAATTAAATGTTAAATATATTTAAACCTATACGAAAAACTCACCCTATTATTAAAATTATTAATAATTCATTAATTGATTTACCATCTCCATCCAATATTTCATCATGATGAAATTTTGGATCTATTCTTGGATTATGTCTAACAATTCAAATTATTACAGGATTATTTTTAACAATATATTATACAGCCAATATTGAAATAGCTTTTTATAGAGTAAATTATATTTGTCGAAATGTAAATTATGGTTGATTAATTCGAACTTTACATGCTAATGGAGCTTCTTTTTTTTTTATTTGTATTTATATTCATATTGGACGAGGAATTTATTATGAATCTTTTAATTTAAAAATAACATGATTTATAGGAGTTATTATTTTATTTATATTAATAGCAACAGCATTTATAGGATATGTTTTACCTTGAGGTCAAATATCATTTTGAGGTGCAACTGTAATTACTAATTTATTATCAGCAATTCCTTATTTAGGAAATTTATTAGTAAATTGAATTTGAGGGGGATTTGCAGTTGATAATGCTACATTAACTCGATTTTATACTTTTCATTTTTTATTACCTTTTATTATTTTAATATTAACTATAATTCATTTATTATTTTTACATCAAACAGGATCTAATAATCCTCTAGGATTAAATAGTAATTTAGATAAAATTCCTTTTCATCCTTTTTTTATTTATAAAGATTTAATTGGATTTATTATTATAATTTTTTTATTAACAATATTAACTTTAATTAACCCATATCTTTTAGGAGATCCTGATAACTTTATTCCAGCTAATCCATTAGTTACACCTATTCACATTCAACCTGAATGATATTTTTTATTTGCTTATGCTATTTTACGATCAATCCCAAATAAATTAGGAGGTGTTATTGCTTTAGTAATATCAATTTTAATTTTAATTATTTTACCATTAACATTTAATAAAAAAATTCAAGGATTACAATTTTATCCTATTAATCAATTTTTATTTTGAATATTTATTATATTAATTATTTTATTAACTTGAATTGGAGCACGACCTGTAGAAATTCCATATATTATCACAGGTCAAATTCTCACAATTTTATATTTTAGTTATTTTATTTTTAATCCATTATTAAGAAAATATTGAGATAACTTAATTTTTAATTAATTAATTTAAATTATTAATTAATGAGCTTGTAAAAGCATTTGTTTTGAAAACTTAAGAAAGAATTTTTATTCTATTAATTTTATACTAAAAATAATCAATTTAAAAAAAAATTTTTAAACCTAAAAAAAATAATAAAAAGTTTAAAGAAACAGGTAAATATCTCTTTCAAGCTAAATACATTAATTTATCATAACGATATCGAGGTAAAGTCCCACGAACTCAAATAAATAAAAAAGAAATTATTCTCAATTTTAAATAAAAAATAAATCTTAATCTATAACCCCCTATATAAATAATAACAAATAAAAATCTTATAAATAAAATTCTTGAATATTCTGCTAAAAAAATTAATGCAAATCCCCCTCTTCTATATTCAATATTAAATCCTGAAACTAATTCTCTTTCCCCCTCAGCAAAATCAAAAGGTGTTCGATTAGTTTCAGCTAATATAGAAGATACTCATATTATAAATAAAGGAATTATTAAAAATATTATTCAAACTATTTTTTGATAAAAATAAAATATTATTAAATTAAAATCTATAATTATAACAATTCTAGATATTAAAATTAAAGCTATTCTTACTTCATAAGAAATAGTTTGAGCAACAGCACGTAAACCCCCTAATAAAGCATAATTTGAATTTGAAGACCAACCAGCAATTATTAATCTATAAACACCTATTCTAGTACAACATAAAAAAAATAAAATACCTAAATTAAATCTAATTATATTAAAATAATAAGGAATTAATATTCAAATAAATAAAGATAAAATAAATCTAATCACAGGAGAAAAATAATAACAATAATAATTAGAAAAATTAGGATAAATAGTTTCTTTAGTAAATAATTTAATAGCATCAGAAAAAGGTTGTATAATTCCTATTAAACCAACTTTATTAGGACCCTTACGAATTTGAATATAACCTAAAACTTTTCGTTCTAATAAAACTAAAAAAGCAACAGCAATTAATACTCCCAAAATTAAAATTAATAAACCAATTAAAATTATTAATAAATCAATTATTATCATTACTACATATATAATAAATTATATATAAATGACTTCTAAAATCATCACATTTTTTCTGTCAAAATAGTAAAAATTTAATTAAAATTAATAATATTCAATAAAATTAATTAATTTAATTATAATATTTGATCCTTTCGTACTAAAATATTAATTTTTTTAAAAGATAGAAACCAACCTGGCTCACACCGGTTTGAACTCAGATCATGTAAGATTTTAATGATCGAACAGATCAAAATTTTAAACTTTTGCATTTAAATTTTATCTTAATCCAACATCGAGGTCGCAAACTTTTTTTTTTATTTGTACTAAAAAAAAAAATTACGCTGTTATCCCTAAGGTAATTTTTTCTTATAATCAATATTATTGGATCAAAAATTCATTTATTAATGTTCATTTTAAAAAAAAGTTTATTAAATTTTTTTATCACCCCAATAAAATAATTATTATAATTTAAATAAATTAATAAATTTAAAAAATAAAATATAATAATTATAAAACTCTATAGGGTCTTCTCGTCTTTTTAAATTATTTTAACTTTTTAATTAAAAAATTAAATTCAATTATATATTTAAGAGACAATTTATATTTCATCCAATCTTTCATACAAGTCACTAATTAAGAGACTAATGATTATGCTACCTTTGTACAGTCAATATACTGCAGCCCTTTAATTTTTAAATCAGTGGGCAGATTAGACTTTAAATTATTTACAAAAAGACATGTTTTTGATAAACAGGTGAACATATATTATACATTTATATCATATATAAATATATATATTTATTTGTCGAGTTCCTTTTAAATATTTTCAAAATAAATTTATTTTCATTTTATAAAATTTTTATAATATACTAATTTTATCATTATAACTAATTTATTTTTATTATAAATTTTTTTTTTATAAAAAATTAAATTTTATTAAATTTTAAATTTTATGAAATTATTTATAATAAAATAAAATTTTTTAACAATATAAATTATAAAATTTTCAATTTTTTTTAATTATTATAAAAATTTAATTTAAAGCTTATCCCTTAAAATATTAAATTAATTAAAAAATTAATTTATTAATAAATTAATTTTTTAATTAATTCCAAATTTAATTTTTTTCTAAAAAAACTAGATATATTTAAAAACGAATAACATTTCATTTCCAATTAACTATTTAAAATATTTATAAAACAATAAATTTTTTAATTAATTAACTCTTTTAAATTCGAGAATTTTAATTTATAAATTATTATTAATAAACTCTGATACACAAGATACAACAAATTAAATTTACTTTTTAATAAATTTTTATTTCAACTTTATTTCAAATTTCTTTTACAATACTAATAAACTATAAAATTATTAATTTTTTCTATTAAAAATACTTTAACCCCCCAAAATATTTTAATATTAAAATTTTTTTTATTATAATTTTTATTATTAATTTTTCCCCCTCAAATTAATTATTATTATAATATCTTTTCAATGTAAATGAAATACTTAATTTCAAGCTCTAATTTGATCTTTCTAGAAACACTTTCCAGTACCTCTACTTTGTTACGACTTATTTCAATTTATTAATGAAAGCGACGGGCAATATGTACATATTTTAATATTTAATCATTTTATTAAAATAAATAAAATTACATTTAAATCCAATTTCAATTAAATATTTCAAATTAAAATCCAATTAAATAAATTTATTGTAATCCATTATATTCTTAATTATTATCTGCATCTTGATCTGATTTAATTTTAATTTTAAATTTTAAAATATTATTTTTATTAAAAAATATTTTTTTAACAACGATATACAAAACTTTAAATTAAGTAAATTTATTCGTGGATTATCAATTATTAAACAGATTCCTCTAAATAAACTAAAATACCGCCAAATTATTTAAGTTTCAATAAAAATTATTTACTATTTAAGTATTATTAATTTAAATTTTAATAATAGGGTATCTAATCCTAGTTTTTTATTAAATTTATTAAATCATAATTTATAAATAATTTTTTATAAAATTAAAATTTCACTTAATAATTTTATTTTTAAATTATTCATTTAATTTAATTATTAATTACTAAAAAAATTTAAATTAATTTTTGTATAACCGCAACTGCTGGCACAAAATTAGTTATTAATTTCTATATTACTAAATCTTAATTTCTTAAATTTTTAAAATTAATTACTACTATAAAAATTAAATATTATTTAAATAAATAATAATTAACACTAAAATTTATATGTAAAATAAACTTATAATAAAATTTTTAAACCATAAAAAATTTATTTAATTGTTAAATTTTAGACATAGAATTTTTTTTTTTTTTTTTATATAATAAAATATTTAATATAAATTAATAAAGTTTTAATATTTTCTTTCTTTTCTTCTTTATAATATTCATTGTAAATATAAAGTGGCTATTTAAATTTTTAAAATTTAATAAATTATATAATATAAAAATAATATATATTAATATATGCATAATTTACATATATATATATATATTAATATATTAAATTTTTAATATAATAATTATAATTTTAAATAAAATTATAATTAAATTATTTCTTTAACCATTCTTAATAAATATACAATATAAATAAA